ACTATTTCTGCATCTCCCTGACCAAATCCCCCCACATTAGGATTACTCGTTAATGGCTGATCAAATTGGATGGATTCACCCTCTGAAACAAGAACTTCTGGTCCTGGAGGGATAATATCAACCACTTGACGTGTATCCGACGGATCTGTTATGGTTATTTCATACCCCCCTTTTTCTTTTCGTATGATTTTACTTATTATACCCGCTCCTGTAGCATTATAAACTGTATTGTTACTCTTGCTTCCGTCGGGATAAATCTGACCCCTTCCCCTATTCCCCCCTACGTATATAGGATATTTTAAGAAGTGAACATCTTTCTTAGTAGCGGGGTCGGGGGAAAGAATAGGAAAGGTGATTTCACTATATTTCTGACCAGGGACAGGCCCTATCACAAGAATATTTTTTTTATTAGGGCGATAGCTCTGAAAAGACAAATTGCCTATCTTTTCTTTCATCTCGGGAGAAATACGATCGGAAGGAGCTAATTCAAACCCCTCCGGTAAAATAAGAACAGCCCCCACGTTCAAACCCCCTTTCTTACCATTAGCAAGAACTTGTTTCACTTGCTTATCATAAGGAATTCGAACAACTGCCTCAAATACAGTATCAGGAAGTACCGCTTGTGGAACCTCAATATCCACGGGCTTATTAGCTAAATGGCAATTGGCACATACAATACGCCCAGTTGCTTCTCGTGGATTTTCATAACCCTGCTGCGCAAAAACAGGATATGCACTTGAAATGGATGTCCGAGTTATGATATATATCATGAGCGATACAGAAATAGATCGCGTAATATGGTCCTTTACCCAGGAAAAAGTATTTCTAGTCTGCATGGTCTAATCATTGATGCGAAAATTTCTACAATAAGTTGGGTAGGTCGCTAGTATAGTTCCCTATCCACGATTCTGCTATTTATTGGAATCCTTTTACTAGAATACTATAGGATGAAAAGTATGAAAATCCCCCGGATAGAACGTTTTTAATACTTATGTAGAACTAAAAAGTAAGAAACATTCTAATTGGATTAATGCCGGCGAATCATTTATCAATCATTCATTGAATGATAAATAACTACAAGTGACGGAGATACACGATTTAAATAACGAAAAATCCAATATTTAAAAATAGTATCAAGAATAACTGGAAAAGTGGAAACAAGGCCAGATATAATTTGATCATTATGACCAAATCCAAAATCTTTGTAGGCAGAACCAATCATTAGTTCCCAACCGTGGGGTGAATGAAATCCGATACATAAATCGGTTAATAAAAGAATCGAAAAAGCTTTTACTGTATCACTTAAGTTATATAGGAATTCTTGAGCCCAAGAATTAAGAATAACAAGTTGTTCATTACCTAAAATAGAATAACCGCTTAGAATAACAAAACAGATTATATTTGTCGAGAAGTGCAAAATCGTATGGATACGATCCTCATTGTGTATCTTGATTAATTGGATCGTTTCTTTGTGGATTTCTATAGGAAGCTTTTGTAGATGGGTCTCTGAGTATTCCTTGATCATTTCTTCCAAGAAGAGGATTTCCTCTAATTCTATGAACTTTTCTAGAATACTTTTTTCTTGAATATCATTCAAAAAAATTTCGGATTGCCCGGTATTCGACCAATTAGTAACCCAAGATTCCATACTTTTAGTAAATGAGAGAGAAATCCACCAGGGCAAAAATACTATAGATCCAAGATACAAAAGAGGAGTGAATGCTTTCTTTTTTGCCATTTTTCACCTGTGAATTTTTAATTAACCCGCGTCATTTGTCGACTGTATGTGATTGAATATTTCTTTCAAACATGCGTTCTAGACAAGGTATGAATCTATTTTCTTTGTGATTTTGTTTGAATCTAGAAAGAATATATAAATAGACTAAGACTCCACTTCGAATTCCAATGAAGAAATAATACAAAATCATGTTTCCAGATATCTCGATTCATCAAATTCCAAACAAGTGTCTCCTTTCGATGAATGACCAAAAGAAGTCCTTTAAGGAATCAATATTATTGAGATTTTGAGACGAAAGAATTCCCCTTCTATTAAAATATCCAATATTTCGAAAAAATTCCAACGATTCCCCATAGTCAAGAATAGAATAATTGAGAGAAAGATATTGTGATGATCAAAAAAATGAGCGGCAAAACAAGACAGAAATGAGCCAGTTATCATTATTAAGAAAACCCACTATTGATTTTATTGGGTAGTAAAGAACACAAACGGAAGGATAAAAAAAGGTCTTTTGACAAAAAGAAAATAATTTACAAGATATGATTTATGTACATCTAAAGTATCACTTAGTTATAGAAAAAGCAGGATTCTTGCATTTTTTCCTCCTGCTGAGAAAGCATTCGTTCTTCAGCCCAGTTCCCTTTCTCAAAAGACTTCAATTGGTACGCGCAAGAAATAGGCCAATTCCGCGGCTTTTTGTTCAATTTCTCGTGGAGTCAAATTCTCATCAGTACGGGTCAACGGAATAGCCCCCCAGCCTCTGATGTCCATATAAAGGACACGACGAGCATAAATACCCTCTTTAACTTCTATTCGAACGCATTGAATATCTTTTATAAGGAAGCGGAGGAATATGCGACGATTTTTTCCAGGAAATCCCCAACGAAAAATACACACCATTCCCTCCTTTCTATCGAATCGATCATAACCACTACCTACATTCCAGGAAATTGTGCACCACAAATAGGAACTAATAAAGAGACCCGCGATCCCGTAGAAAGACATCACGATCCCTTGTGGAAAAAAAATGATTTGCTGAGACGGAACAAAAGATATCAAATTTCTACCAAGATAACTCGAAGTTCCAACCAATAAGAATCCTAATGAACCTAAAAAAACGATAAGAGCCCAGCAAAAATTACTTAGTTTTCGAGACCCCGCTATAAGTTCTATCCATATATGTTCTGATCGCCAACTCATACTTGATCCGATTGCATTTTATTGGAATTGAAAGAATACCCCAAATGGTTTTGACTTTACTTTTTTTGTTTCCGAATGAATTCCCATCAAACTAGTGCTAGTTTGATGGGAACCTTTAGGAGTAATTCATCAAATTGGTTAGATCTAAAATAATAACATACCCCTTATATGATACATATTGATATACATACAGATCCGCGAACTTTACATTGTAAGCATCCAGCGATCCTGATCTATTTGAAACTAGCTAGAATTCAGTTACCCATAGATCATTTTCTGCAGGCATAAGAGCTTTTCCTTTATGTTCGGCGGAAATCACACGTTCTACCGTAGTTCCCGAAATAAATATCTGTGTTATGCTACAAGTCTAAGTTTCAAAAAAAACGGATGAGATTGGGTCCCCTTAGATCTAAACAATCTTGTTTTTTTGAACATGAAGAAATAAAGAAGCCATTGCAATTGCCGGAAATACTAGGCCTACTAAAGGCACAAAAATAGAGGGAAAATGGAAAGTTGTCATAAAATGGGGTACCTCAATTTACTATTTGTACCTGTTCTTATTTTTTTTTATATCGTATTTTTTATTTATACTAATTATAATTCATAATTGTAATTATTATGAATTCGTAGTTATTATTAATTAATTCAATTTGAAAATTCTTATTAGAGATATCTTAGTAGAGATATAAGTATGTAAGTGAGTATATAGAATAAGTCCAAGGAATGTAGAACTAAATAAATGGACTTATTCATCTATCTACACGAAAGATACATATGATAATCCATTTTATTATTTTTCTTCATTTCTTTGTGTTTTGTTCTTGCCTTCGAATTTAATAAAGAAAGAGTTTCTTACAAATTATCGAAAGATTCATTAGAATGCCACACAACCCGGATTTTTAGTGAAAATGGGATTTTCGGGAGATCAAGAAAGATACAAACCTATATATCTATTTTTTCTATATTTGAATTGAATTTGATTCTATACGTAAGACAAAATGCGTTTTATTTGCCTAATTTCACGAAAGTAAGAACTCTCATTTTCATCTTGTTAATAGAGACTTCTTAATTAGTAATCGGAAATCTAGATAAAAAGAAGAGTTATCTGCAACTTTTGATTCTTTCTACAATTAGATCTTAGGTCACCAAAGAAAACTCCATTCTTAGTTACTTTGATTCCGATAAGCTAACTACTTGTTTGCTCCAAATAAAATAATTAAACTTAGTGCGCTCTACTTAATTGAATTGGAATTCAAAGGAAAGAAGGCGTGGAGTTTAAATAACTCGCCTAGAACGCTTTTTAAAAGATTACGCGGGACGATCAGGTCGAATAAGCCCTTTTGGAATAAATATTCAGCCGCTTGTGAACCTTCGGGTACTGTTTTATTCAATGTTTGCTCAATTACTCTTTTACCCGCAAATGCAATGTAGGAATTTGGTTCGGCAATAATAATATCTCCCAACATACCAAAACTCGCTGTTACCCCACCAGTAGTGGGAGATGTAAGGATTGATACATACAATAACTTTTTATTTGATTGATAATCATATAAGGCAGACGATATTTTAGCCATTTGCATCAAGCTCAAACTTCCCTCTTGCATGCGCGCCCCCCCCGAAGCGCACACTATAATAAGAGGTAGAAATTGATTGGTAGCGTACTCAATCAAACGGGTGATTTTCTCCCCCACTACGGATCCCATACTACCCCCCATAAACTGAAAATCCATAACCCCAATTGCTACGGGAATACCATTTAGTTGACCTACGCCTGTTTGAACAGCCTCAGTTAATCCTGTCTTTCTTTGATAAGAATCAATACGATCTTTATAAGGTTCCTCCTCCGAATGAAATCCAATGGGATCCAGAGAGACCATGTCTTCATCCATAGGATCCCAAGTACCGGGGTCGATCAAAACTTCGATTCTTTCTGAACTACTCATTTTCAAATGATATCCACATTGTTCACAAATATTCATTTTTGATTTCAAAAATTTCTTATAATTTAATTCATAACAATTTTCGCATTGAACCCACAAATGCCTATATTTTTGAGTTGGAT